ACCGGTAATAGATACCAGGGCTTTGCAATATTTGATTGATCACAATTCTGTAAATTCCATTTACTATAGAAGTTCCCAGGGAATTCATTAGAGGAATGTTTCCAATAAAAATGGTTTGTTCTTGCATATCCCTACTGTTCTTCCAAATTAATCCCCCCGATACATATAATTCAGAAGAATATGTGAGTGATTCATATATAGCATCTCTTTCTTTTATCGATGGTTCTACTAATTGATATGTTTCCACAAATAATTGAAATTCAATTTCTTGATCTCTATCTTCAATTTTTGGAAACTTATAAAGTTCTTCTGCTAAGCCCTGATCAATGAACCTACAAAATCCTTCAAATTGTATCTGATTAAATCCAGGTATTGTAGACATTCCCCCATTTCCATCCCCAAGCATTTTTAATTTCCCATTTATTGAAAAAAAAAATCCCATTATTGGATCGTTTTTCATCCAATTATATGGATCGATCAGCACTGATGGAATTGCTATTCGGTTTACAGAATCACATAAAATTTTATCTAACTCCATATATGAATATATATGAATATGGAATGTCTGAAATACGTATGAACGGAGGAATAAAGTAAAGCGAATTTGGATTTTCTACTCAAATTGGAATTTGCAACAGATACAACTGGAAAAGAATTGAGAAATTCCACTTAACTTAGACTTATGGAATTTTCTATTTTATATAGAATAACAAAAAGGGATTCAATTTCTACTATTATTTATGATATTACATATTCCAATACAATTAGATACCAGTGAAATACATAATTCGTGATTTTATCTCTTCGATGAGATAAAAATCCAATAGTTAGAAACAATATAAAATTGTTTTTTTAACACTTAGCTTTTTTGCTTTTTTTTTCAGAGATATTTTTTTTTTTATTTTAATAGAGTTTGTTCAAGCGCAGAAGAAGGCTTTATTAAGCATACGCGGATAGAACTATATCTACCTATCTATATATATGTCTTTCCTTGTATTGTGGGTCTATTCTGTACAGCGCATGGCGTGTTCTAGCAAAATATCGATTTTCTATAGGAATCATAAACAGATAAGATATCTGATTAGCGGTATACGTGTAATAATTTATGTTCTGGGGTTTACATATACTCATAATTGTTGTTATAATTGAAATGGATAAGGCTTTTTTTTTTATTGATTTTTTTTATTGAATTATTGAAAAGAATCAATACTGGATAGTTAGATATCCATTTTGATTTTCTTATATAATTATAATTCGGGAAATACAATTTTAGATTCAAATTCGAGAATCGTTCATGAATTTTCATTCAATAGTTAACGGTTCCAATTTGTCCTGAATTTTGGCTTTTGTCACTGAAAATTCACATTTCATTTTTCCTTTCAATAGAAAGGAGAAAGAATTCAGATAGTGCGTGTTTTGACATACTATAGAAAAGTAATCAAAGAGATGGATCCAATCCAAAAAAAGAAGGATTTATTTTAGTTTTAGGAAAGGGATTCAGATTAAGAAAAATGGGATTCAAGATACAATTGCAAAAAAAAGAAGTTTAGTAAGAAAAAACAAAGAAGGGGGAGGATATTTTCTTCTATTTTTGATTTCTATTTTCTATTGCCTTGGCGACATGGCCGAGTGGTAAGGCGGGGGACTGCAAATCCTTTTTCCCCAGTTCAAATCCGGGTGTCGCCTGATCAACAAAAGAGGGGAAATCCCTTATTCTGGTTTGCTGATAGATTGTCCCCAATAGAAACAGCGGAGGAAAAAGACTCGTGATATTTCCAAGAGCGCCGCTACTTATTTTTATTTTGTTTGCCCTTAATCTTTCCCGATTCTACTAGCACTCATATAAGAACTTCTTATAATTAATTGAATTAGATTTTTTGGATTGTTTTATCAATGGTATTGGACAAAATCTTTTTTTTTACTCTGCACCAGCGATAATAATATTATTATTAGTGACTATTATTATTAATAGTCACTATTATTAGTGAAAAATAATGGAAAAAAGTGAACAATACTAGCAAAATTCCTTCATATTCATAGAGATAGGGGACATAATTCACATGGATATAGTAAGTCTCGCTTGGGCTGCTTTGATGGTAGTCTTTACATTTTCCCTTTCACTCGTAGTATGGGGAAGAAGTGGACTCTAGGGATACTACTAATTGATCTAGGGATACTACTAATTGAGTTGAGAAATGCAACTCTATCAATTCTTTTATAGATCGTTCCGCAAAGACTTTAAAATTTAACTATTTTAAATTGAACAATTTATAGTGAAATATTGAAATTGAATTCAATAATTGAATTCAATTTCAAAATTCTATTCGATTCGATATGAATAATATTTGAATAATACCCTTTTAATCATAATCAAATAAATATTTTAATGATTCCAGTGTTCATACTTCAAAAGTAAAAAGAATACAAATGATAGGAAAGTTATTCCAACCGAATTCTTCCTAAATTCTTTATTATATTATGATAAACCGGCTCTTATCAGAGTTATATATGGATAATAAGGAACAGCGGGACCTTTTTTACTTTTTATTTGTTTGCCTTTTTCTGGTTCAAAGACAAAAGAAAGTAGTTCTTTTTTTAGTTATTTTAAAGTTATTAAATTAAGATTTTCTACGGGAAATAAAATAGACATACTGATTCTCTAAGGGGATACTCCGCATACTAAGATATTTTGATATTTTCTTGGAGAAGTCACATATTGCGTACTTAGTACTTAGTTTAGTATTTTTTTTATTATTTTCGTTTTATAAATTTATAAATTCGATTTATGCTATACTTTATTGACTTGACTCATTTCATATTATGATTCAAAGATTTCAAATTGGCGAGGTTTACTAATCCTTTTCTTTTCGTAGAAATCTGAAAAAAACTCCTTTCCTTGGATGATTTGTCAACTGTTCAATCAATGGAATGCTAAAAAAAGATTTCTTGATTTTCTTTTATTAATACATACCCCGACTATTCTTTTTTTTCTTTTCATTGATTTGATTATTTCAATGGATTCCGGGATTCATATTGACAATAATAAGAAATCCAGGAATTAGAATCATAAGAGTAAGAGGCGCCTTTCAACTATTCCAGATTAATTATTAATTGGAACCAACACAAATCAAACATATGAAAAAAAGAAATCCAATTTGAACCTTATCTACATTCCATATAGATAATTAATATCTATTGTCTAGATATCTATCTATATATGAAGATGACATTCTAGATTGATCCATATTAAGCCCAGTACCACTTTATATTCTAGTATACTAGAATAACAAAAATAGATAGTATGGTAGTAAATATATTACTTTCTACCATACTATCGGGTCTCATAGAATCCTGCTGATTCTAGTTCGCTCATTTCAGCTAAAACACAAAATTGGAATTATTTTCATTTTATTTCGTTAATTCTTGATATTGATAAGAACTAAGAAGTCAAGTTTCATTCAAATTAATCACTTTGACTAACAGTTTTTACATATATTATAAGTAAAAAAGCAGTAGGAACTAGAATGAACAGTGCAGTAGCAATAAATGCGAGAATATTTACTTCCATAATGTCATCGTTTCGTTTTTCTTTACTTCACAATAATTCGGGATTTAATCCCATAAGAGATGATAAATCTTTCGCCTCTAAATTCAATGGGATGAATTCCATCTCGATGATATCAAATCAGATCAATATCATGAATAACAATATCTGAACTCTCAAATCGATTTATCGTCGAGAATTGAATAGTATAACATAGAAAGATCATTTATTCATACCAAATCCAAAAAAGTATTCCTGACCCAATCGAAAATTTTCTTACTTTGTTACTTTATTTATCATTCTTTTCCATTCTTTCTTTTCTATCTTTTCTATAAAACTATCTCCTTCCTTATACAATCATCTGACTAAGTATCATCTAATCCTCTTTAAACTTACATAAGTTACAAACAAACAAAAAAAAGTGCGATAAAGATAAGTCCTAGTACAGTATAAAAAAAAAATCGAATATTCTACCAAATTTACTTTTTTATAGTTTGTTTTTTCTTCGGCATAAATCCTTAAAAAAGATTATCGATTTCCTCTCTCTATAAGAGAGGCAGGGTCCTTATTTGATTTTTCTTTTATTAATATACTCTTTACTTGATTGAATTAGGAATGGGATCCATATTCCATATAATATATCAAAACTTCAGTGTACAATTTGAATGAGATAGATTGTTTCAAATAATTGAGGTTACACAAAATCAGAGCCAAAAAAGAATAAAGAAGAGACTTTTCCGATTAAAAGGATTTTATCAAAAGAATTTAAGTCATTTTGTACCGTACAAATAAGAATTCCATTTGTGTATGTGCTACCGGGAAAGATAGGGTACTCGATTCGATTTCATTATACGGATCGGGAGGAATCGAAAAGGCAAAATTCAGTGAGGTAGCTCTTGGAATCCTGAAGATGATGCTACCAATAATTGTACTAATCCACATGTGTCTTTATCCATCTCTATCGATACTAGTTGAAGAAATGAAATGAAAATGACCCTATTTGTATTTGCTTTGATGAAAAACGAAAATAAAGAAAATAAATTATATAAAATAATATTAATATTAAGGATCCACTTTGGGAATGAAATTCTGCTATTTGTACCCCTTATTACAGATTATAGAAAATGAAGAGATGAATTGATGTATTTTTTTTTATTGGATTATTGGTTATTTGTCGGGACTGACGGGGCTCGAACCCGCAGCTTCCGCCTTGACAGGGCGGTGCTCTGACCAATTGAACTACAATCCCAGGGAAACGAAATACAGCATACATATTCTTCTGATTTCATTCAAACACTTTCTGTTTAGATTTTAAATTGGAATCGCCTCGTTGTAACAGAGTGCGAGTGGTAGGTAATATTGATATCCACACGCATATAGATTTTAGTGATACTGGCACGAATTACTAGTTATCTTTTCGTTATTTCAAATAAAAATCGCAAAATCAATTGATAAT